CATGGGCTCACGAACGCACACCTCTGGCCAATTTAATTCGATGGAGAGACAAACCAGTGGCTCTTTCTATTGTGCAAGCAAGATTAGTTGGATTAGCCCACTTCTCCGTAGGTTATATATTCACATATGCGGCTTTCCTGATTGCTTCTACGTCGGGCAAATTTGGTTAATTTTTGTGTTATATCCGCAATAAGCTCATTTCTTTCTTTCGATGCAGAAGGGGGCCCCCCTTCTTATATACTTTTTCATCTATGATCTGACTTATATCATTCAAACTAAAAGGAGCTGAATCATTATGGCAAAGAAAAGTTTGATTCAGAGGGAGAAGAAGAGGCAAAAATTGGAACAAAAATATCATTTGATTCGCCGATCCTCAAAAAATGAACTAAACAAGGTTGCGTCGGTGAGCGATAAAAGGGAAATTCATGGAAAGTTACAATCTCCACCACGTAATAGTGCACCTGCGCGTCTTCATCGACGTTGTTTTTTGACCGGAAGACCGAGAGCTAATTATCGAGACTTTGGGTTATCCGGACACATACTTCGTGAAATGGTTCACGCATGTTTGTTGCCAGGAGCAACAAGATCCAGTTGGTAAGGATGAAAGGATATTTTGATCTCTATGATCCTCATTGATCATAGAGATCCCCTTTACCATTCTGTATAAATGGGTTATTCTATTTGTACAGATATGGTAGGGGGCGCATTCAATTCTTGTTTGTCAATTCGTTCCCAGTCCTTTTCTCCAGCGCGGGGTAGAGCAGCTTGGTAGCTCGCAAGGCTCATAACCTTGAGGTCGCAGGTTCAAATCCTGTCCCCGCACGCAAAATGGAAATTTTATCAAAAAATTGTAGGTTTGAATCCGTTAACTAGTAAATTAACTAATACTAAATAATTAATTAGTACTAATAATTAATTAGTTTTTTCTTTTGTTTTTGGGTGAGAGAAAAAAAGAAGGAGAAAGATAGAATCACTACACTATCGCGGTCAACTATACCTATACAAAATTTTTTATCTTTATCTCTTTATCGTAGTAAAGAAATTACTTTACCTTGAGCGGATAGCGGGAATCGAACCCGCGTCTTCTCCTTGGCAAAGAGAAATTTTACCACTCGACTATATCCGCATCTTTTCCTTCTTGAGAAGGAATATGTCCCCACATATACATATATATATAATATATATATGTATGTATCATATTTGTGTAGAGTCGGGCCGGATACTCTCTTCAAGTCGATTCTAATTAAATTCTTAATATTCTATTCTTAATTTATTTCTTTTTTATTTTATTATTCTATTTCTTTATTATTAGAATATTTCATTCAATTCATTCAAGAAGTTTAAGTTTGACCCCTCTCTCTAGTTTTTAGTTTTCTTTTTTTGTATTTTTGGGGACTTATTATATTGTTATATTGATTGAATTTTACTGTGTCTCACAACCCGAAAGAATTCGAATTCGGGGGAGGGGTCATTTTTGGATCTGGAACAAATAGTTTCAAGAGATGAGAGAATTAAGGATACCCACCAGAAAGACTAATCCAATCCATAATGATGTACCGGAAAAGACAAAATTTTTGTTACTTGACCAACCATCGGGAGAAGCAAATACAACGGGTACGCTAATTAGTAAGATTGATGAAGTAGCAATTAATGCAAAAACAGCCAATTGGAAAGCTATAGTCATACTTAAAAATCCTCCAAGCTATACCAACAAACGAACTATACCATTTGATCCCTCTACCCTTCATTGTAATAAAATGTATCACGGAGGGATTTTATACTATGGAATCCATCGATTCTATATAATATGACTTAATTCCCACTTTTTTACCTCTTTATTCAAAGATGCAGCCGAGGGGAATTTTTTAATTAAGCGGGCATGGTAGATCATACATTTATATATAATATAAAGATAAATATAATATACAGATAAATGGATCGACCTATCAACTTACACTTGATATTTTTATACAACTCGTGATGGTATCAACTCATATGACCATTTTCCATCCAGGAGAACAAGAATAAAATAGAAATTGACTTTTGTTGGAGAGATGGCTGAGTGGTTGATAGCTCCGGTCTTGAAAACCGGCATAGTTCTTTAGAACTATCGAGGGTTCGAATCCCTCTCTCTCCTTTTACTCGTTCAATAGAATTGTTTCCGCATTTTATTGGTTTTGCTCGCCCCGGTAAAATAAGGGGAATGGCTCGGCTAGGTGAGATAGCCGAGCCAGAAAAAAAATGAAATTAGATAGAAATGTATAAATGAGTTGAAAAAAAAGAAAAGAAAAAAGGAATACTTTTTTTTTTACGTATGACCCGATCCCAATATGTATGATGGAATCAAATTCATTCCTACTTTAAAACATTGAATTTCTTGTCTCAATTATCAATTAAGAGGGGTCATTGAAAGAACAGGTTCAAAATCACGATCAATTCCTTTTTCAAATCCTGCTGCAGCTGCACGAGCCCTTCCCGCATGCCACAAATGACCTACGAA